AAAAAATAACTCGTTTGATCGAGTATGCTACCAATCAATGTTTACCTCTTATTTTAGTGTGTTCTTCCGGAGGAGCACGAATGCAAGAAGGAAGTTTAAGTTTGATGCAAATGGCTAAAATTTCTTCGGTTTTATGTGATTATCAATCAAGTAAAAAGTTATTCTATATATCAATTCTTACATCTCCTACTACCGGTGGGGTGACAGCTAGTTTTGGTATGTTGGGGGATATCATTATTGCCGAACCCTATGCCTATATTGCATTTGCAGGTAAAAGAGTAATTGAACAAACATTGAAAAAAGCCGTGCCTGAAGGTTCACAAGCGGCTGAATCTTTATTACGTAAGGGCTTATTGGATGCAATTGTACCACGTAATCCTTTAAAAGGTGTTCTGAGTGAGTTATTTCAGCTCCATGCTTTTTTTCCTTTGAACAAAAATTAAATCAAATAGAACAGTTAGTTTATCAGAATTAAACGAAAACCCTGAAAAATACATTTTTCTTTCGAATCATTTTTTTATCGATATTCTTGTTTACTACTCAGTAAACTTCTATCAACAAGATAAAAAGTGCATTTTTGCTTTCGGGAAGTTCAAATTAGACTAGACAAATAAAACAAAGTTCATTTTCCTCTCTTGCTTGCATATGTATAGATAATTCAAATAGAGATATATACAGATCTATAGAGAGTCTTCCATCTTTTTGCATTTCCCGAAAATTCCCTGTTGTTGGATCAGAGTCTAATCAATTTTGTAGAAATTTGTAATGGAATAAAATTTTTTCTTTATTAATCACTATTAGAAGACAAAAAGAACAAAAAGAATAATAAATCTAACAAGGGGATTATGATACATCTATTTTATTTTGAAAGATGAATAAGTCCATTTATTTTGTTTGGCGTTTCTTGTACCTATTTTTTTATTCTATTTCTATTAGGTTGTATATTAGTATTAGATATATATTTACTTAAAGATACTTAGTATAATTATATAATATATATAATAGAAATAATAAAAATACAAGATATTCTAAGATATCTTTAGAATTCAGAATATAACAATAACAGGTACAAATATTAAATTGAGGTACCCATTTTATGACAACTTTCAATAACTTACCCTCTATTTTTGTGCCTTTAGTAGGCCTAGTCTTTCCGGCACTTGCAATGGCTTCTTTATTTCTTCATATTCAAAAAAATAAGATTTTTTAGATCGGATGAGACCTAATCGTATCACTCCGTTTTTTATTTTAAAAACTTCGATTCGATAAGACCCATTTGGTAGAATATTGTATAACACATAGATTCCTACAAACATAACTAAAAAAAGCTCTTATGCATGTGTAAACGTATTATCTTATGCATGTGGAAACATATTATATGGGTAAATAAATTTGCGCTCTTTTGAAAAATGGATCATCATCGGGCCATGTATGAAATTCAAGTCAATGTATTTATTTGTATGTATATAGTTATAGGGGATCATATAAAGGAAGGAGATGTTATTATTTTAGATATAAAAATTTCGATTAATTACTCCTAAGGTAAAGGTTCACAACAAAAGAGTTGCTGAGAGTTACTTTGAAAACAAAAAAAGGAAAGTCTTATTTTCTCAATTCCAAAAAATTTTATAACTGGATCTAATATATATGAGTTGGCGATCAGAATCTATATGGATAGAATTTATAACGGGGTCTCGAAAAACAAGTAATTTCTGCTGGGCCTTTATCCTATTTTTAGGTTCATTAGGATTCTTATTGGTTGGAACTTCCAGTTATCTTGGTAGAAATTTTATATCGTTATTTGCGTCTCAGCAAATCATTTTTTTTCCACAAGGGATTGTGATGTCTTTCTATGGGATCGCAGGTCTCTTTATTAGTTGCTATTTGTGGTGCACTATTTTGTGGAATGTGGGTAGTGGTTATGATCTTTTCGACCGAAAAGAAGGAATAGTGCGTATTTTTCGTTGGGGATTTCCTGGAAAAAGTCGTCGCATCTTTTTACGATTCCTTATGAAAGATATTCAGTCCATCAGAATAGAAGTTAAAGAGGGTGTTTCTGCTCGGCGTATCCTTTATATGGAAATTCGGGGTCAAGGGGCTATTCCTTTAATTCGTACTGATGAGAATTTTACTACACGAGAAATTGAGCAAAAAGCTGCTGAATTGGCTTACTTTTTGCGTGTACCAATTGAAGTATTTTGAAATGAATTAATTTTAAAAGACTAAATGCTTCGGCAGTAGGAAGAAAAAACTAAAGAATTTTTTTTTCTTTTTTTTTTTTTTTCAATTGAACATTAATCTATTCTTTTATGCTCGTTTTTTTTATATATTTGATAGAAAAAGAGTTTCTTCGTCTCAAAAATAGAATAATATTTTTTATGTGAAAAAGTTCTTTTAGTATTGATCGAAAAAAGGGGGAATAACATCCTGGAAACCCCATTTTTTCTTGATTCAAATTGGAAGTGTATTCTGAGTCTATTTCTGTATTCTTTCTAGATTTAAAGCAAAGACTAAGTATTGAATCAAAAGAAAAAGATCAAATGGATTCATAGGCTCAATAAATTTTATTCGAATTAGAATAGAAACTCATGCTCGATAGAAATATTAGATCTAATAGAATCAACAAATGAGGTGGGTTCATTAACAATTCACAGATTCAAAATGGCAAAAAAGAAAGCATTAAGTCCTTTTTTTTATTTTACATCTATAGTCTTTTTGCCCTGGTTGATCTCTCTCTGCTGTAATAAAAGTTTGAAAACTTGGATTACTAATTGGTGGAATACTAGACAATGCGAAACTTTTTTGAATGATATTCAAGAAAAAAGTGTTCTAGAAAAATTCATACAATTAGAGGAACTATTCCAGCTGGATGAAATGATAAAGGAATACCCAGAAACCTATTTACAACAATTTAGTCTAGGAATCCACAAAGAAACGATCCAATTTATCAAGATACACAATGAGTATCGTATCCATACAATCTTGCACTTCTCGACAAATCTAATATCGTTCGTTATTCTAAGTGGTTATTCCTTTTGGGGTAAGGAAAAGCTTTTTATTCTGAATTCTTGGGTTCAAGAATTCCTATATAATTTAAGTGATACAATTAAAGCTTTTTCGATTCTTTTATTAACTGATTTATGTATCGGATTCCATTCGCCTCACGGTTGGGAACTAATGATTGGTTATATTTACAAAGATTTTGGATTTGCTCATTATGAGCAAATTTTATCTGGTCTAGTTTCTACCTTTCCAGTCATTCTTGATACAATTTTTAAATATTGGATCTTTCGTTATTTAAATCGTGTATCTCCGTCACTTGTAGTGATTTATCATGCAATAAATGACTAAAAAATGATTTACTGATCCAATTCTAATCTTTCTTACTTATACATCATAACCAAATCAAAGTCGTATTTACTTTACTCTTTTTACCCATGAGGGATTTCTTGTATATTTCAACAAAAATTTTTTATTTTTTCAGTAAATGTAAATAGCAGAATTGTGGCTAGGGAAGTATATTATCGACCTACCTAACTTTATTGTAGAAATTTTCGGGATAAATGATTGGACCATGCAAACTAGAAATACCTTTTCTTGGATAAGGGAAGAGATTACTCGCTCCATATCTGTCTCACTCATGATATATATAATAACTTGGGCATCCATTTCAAGTGCATATCCAATTTTTGCCCAGCAGAATTATGAAAATCCACGAGAGGCAACTGGGCGTATTGTATGTGCCAATTGCCATTTAGCTAATAAGCCCGTGGATATTGAGGTTCCACAAGCGGTACTTCCTGATACTGTATTTGAAGCAGTTGTTAAAATTCCTTATGATATGCAACTAAAACAAGTTCTAGCTAATGGTAAAAAAGGAGCTTTGAATGTGGGAGCTGTTCTTATTTTACCGGAGGGGTTTGAATTAGCCCCCCCCGATCGTATTTCACCCGAGATGAAAGAAAAGATCGGAAATCTGTCTTTTCAGAATTATCGCCCCAATAAAAAAAATATTCTTGTGATAGGTCCTGTTCCTGGTCAAAAATATAGTGAAATAACCTTTCCTATTCTTGCCCCAGACCCTGCTACTAATAAAGATGTTCACTTCTTAAAATATCCTATATACGTAGGTGGAAACAGGGGAAGGGGTCAGATTTATCCTGATGGTAGCAAAAGTAACAATACAGTTTATAATGCTACGGCAGGAGGGATAATAAGCAAAATTTTACGAAAAGAAAAAGGGGGATACGAAATAACCATAGTGGATGCATCGAATGGACGCCAAGTGATTGATATTATCCCTCGAGGCCTAGAACTTCTTGTTTCAGAGGGTGAATCCATTAAACTCGATCAACCATTAACGAGTAATCCTAATGTGGGTGGATTTGGTCAGGGGGATACGGAAATAGTACTTCAAGATCCATTACGTGTCCAAGGCCTTTTGTTCTTCTTAGGATCGGTTGTTTTGGCACAAATCTTTTTGGTTCTTAAAAAGAAACAGTTTGAGAAGGTTCAATTATCCGAAATGAATTTTTAGATCTGTCTATTTAGCTTTATCAAATTCGTAAAAAAGAACCAAAAAAATCCTTGTTCCCAATTTGGTCTGGTCAAAAAATTATGAAAAGCCTTAAATTATGAAAAGCCTTTTGCCTCTCTTTAGATTTTCTATTCCCTTTCGACCAGATGTCAGGAATTACTTGTATCATAGTCCTAATCCTAGTATGTATATTGAGAAGAATTCACTTTACCCCCTTTTCTTTATTTTTCAATACAAATTTGAAAAACGGGAAGGGGTGTGATGTAACTCTGTCGTTATTGACCAATTGAAATTGATAGAATGTATCAATAATCAAGAGTTTTTTCTATTAGAATGGAAAAATTTGACTAGATATTAAAATAAGATAAGGAAAGCAAGCGCAGAAAAAAAGGGGAACCATAAATCGGCGAAACAACAAATTTTAGGGACTTATAGGGAGTATTATTTGTCTTGCTAGTCTTCG